ATAATATAATAATGTAAGGATTACAAAATTGGATGGGGGTTCTTTGAAATTCGAAAATATGGAACAATACTTTTATTTCGGATGAGCCAAGCCAATAAAATAAATAGGATGAACTGCTAAAATTCTGTATCATGAACTATGTACCGTGCACATCAACATCAATTATATGGCCTCAAAAAATAAAAAGTAACATCCAAAGATATGAAGAAAATCTCAAAAAATACAAAGAATTGGGCTCGATTCTATTTGTGTAATCCATCTAAGATGACTTTTTCCTATTCCTGCTCTACCCCTAAACTCCTTTAGACTAGACTTTTTGGTCTTTCGACTAACCAATTTAACCATATGGAAATATTAACATTTTTTTAGATAGCAGAAAAAAGGGGAAACAAAATCAAAGAATTCATTATATAGAGAATATACCTAAAAATGCATCTATTCTTTAAGCATCTAGGAAGAGTATATCTACAGATACCTAAATAGATAAAATAAATATATATATATGATAATCTAGAGCAAAAATGGGTATGTATCGATTCCCCATATTTAAATAAAAAAATATGGGGAATCAATACTCATACAAATGAATCATATGCCAGGAACCAGATTTGAACTGGTGACACGAGGATTTTCAGTCCTCTGCTCTACCAGCTGAGCTATCCCGACCATTCTTGATGCATCAGCCTCATTTTTATTTTAAAAGATTACTGGAGTATATGTCAATGAATCTATGTCAACTAAGTCCAAAAAAGACGAAAAATCAAAATTTGTAAGTAAGTTTCAGTAGTAGCAATTATTTTGGATTGTTAATCACGCATATGAGGAGGATTCCTTGCTCAAAAATAAGATATTCTTTTGTATGTTTATCATTAACAAAATTCTACGTGTTTCACATTCACATATATTCCAAAACTTATGACTTGTAATTCTGATATGATAAGAAAAAGAGAAAAAATTCCAATTTATTTGTGAGTAAACAGAATAAAACACATAAATAATGGAAATAATGAATTAAAAATAGAGAGGATATAGGAAAAAGAATTCGAAAGTTAAATTAAACAGGTCCTTTAATTAAACAGGTCCTTTGGGGATAGAGGGACTTGAACCCTCACGATTTCTAAAGTCGACGGATTTTCCTCTTACTATAAATTTCATTGTTGTCGATATTGACATGTAGAATAGGACTCTATCTTTGTTCTCGTCTGATTGATCAGTTCTTCAAAGGATCTATCAGACTATGATGAAGTGAATGATTGGGTCAATGAATATTCCGTCTTTTCTTCAACTTTATTAAACTTGGAATTGATTTGATTTACGTCTTTCATTTTTGAATATTTTTATCACAAACAGAGATTGTAAGTCTTCATTAATCAATTGAAATAATATTTCAGTATATATATCCATAGGTTTATCTTTGATTCATTCCTGGAATTTTGATGGAAGGATTCCTTTCCTAATACAAAAGGAAAAGTCGTCAACTTCATTTGTTAGAACAGCTTCCATTGAGTCTCTGCACCTATCCTTTTTTTTGATTATAACTTTCTGAACTTTTCTTCGTTTACGGAAAAAAGGATTTGGCTCAGGATTGCCCATTGTGAATTCCAGGGTTTCTCTGAATTTGAAAGTTCTCACTCGATAAGTTTCCATACCAAGACTCAATCCAATTAAGTCCGTAGCGTCTACCTATTTCGCCATATCCCCCTCTTTTTTTTTTAGTTTCTAATCTCATTAGAATACTTTTTTATTTATATTATGAACATTATGCCGGAACTTTTGAATTCATTAAATTAAATTTAAATACGGATTCTTATATTGAAAAATGTTTGTTCCTATTTTATTGATTTTATTTCATCTATATTGGATACCATGATATTATTTAGTTGAATCAAAAATGATTCTATTATCTATTTATTCGCAATTCAATATACACAGATATATACCACATATCTATCTATATTCTATGCCCCTACTTCGATTATGTTTTCATGCAATTTTCAATACTCGAATGGTCGATTCTTTATATATATTTTCGAATGAAAACGTGGGAATCTTTGATTATGATCTAGATTAGTCTTTTCTATTTCTTTCATTTTTTTAGTTTTTCTTTCAATAAACAATCCATTCATTTCATTCATATAATAAAAGAAAATGGATATAACTAAAAAGAATCTAATAGATATAAATAATCATTCTTTTAATGTAGAATTAACCATTCATTTAGAAATATTGAAAGAAATATGGAATTCCTAATTACTTATTAAAATTTATAAGACTATAACTTAAAAAATGAAATATTTAACAATCAAATATCTAATAATTAAATATCTTATAATTCTATATGTTAAGTACTATTAATTAATGTTTACTTTAACCTAATTATTACATTATTATAGAATTCAAAATTCGAGAAATTAGAATATTCGATTTCGAATTCGAAATACTATATACTAAATACTATTAGAATTATATATATATATGTATATTTTTGATAAATAGATCG